TGATATTGAAAATCAGATTTTTGAGATTGACAATGATAACTTTTTTCTGAGTGAACTCGAAAGTGTTTTTTCCCGTTTTTTTAATAGTAGGTCTAAGAGTAACAATCATTACTATTATCATTCCATGTATGATACTCAATCCAGTTGGAATAATCACATTCATAGTTGCATTAATAGTTATCTTCGTTGTGAAGTCAGTATTAATAATTACATTTTTGTTGGTACCGACAATTACAGCGATAGTTACATTTATAGTTTCATTTGTACTGAAAGTGGGAATTTGAATCTAAGAACTAGTGGTAACGCCCGTGATTTCAATATAAGAGGAAGATCTAATGATTTAGATATAAATAAAAAATACAGACATTTATGGATTCAATGCGAAAATTGTTATGGATTAAATTATAAAAAATTTTTTAGGTCAAAAATGAATATTTGTGAACAGTGTGGATATCATTTGAAAATGAGTAGTTCAGATAGAATCGAACTTTTGATTGATCCGGGCACTTGGGATCCTATGGATGAAGATATGGTCTCTATGGATCCCATTGAATTTCATTCAGAGGAGGAACCTTATAGAGATCGTATCCATTCTTATCAAAGAAGGACAGGGTTAACTGAAGCTGTTCAAACAGGCATAGGTCAACTAAATAGCATTCCCATAGCAATTGGGGTTATGGATTTTCAGTTCATGGGGGGTAGTATGGGATCTGTAGTAGGCGAGAAAATAACCCGTTTGATCGAGTATGCTACTAATCGATCTCTACCTGTCATTATTGTGTGTGCTTCTGGAGGAGCACGCATGCAAGAAGGAAGTTTGAGCTTGATGCAAATGGCTAAAATATCTTCTGCTTCATCTAATTATCAATCAAATAAAAAGTTATTCTACGTATCAATCCTTACATCTCCTACAACCGGTGGAGTAACAGCCAGTTTTGGTATGTTGGGAGATGTTATTATTGCTGAACCCAATGCCTACATTGCATTTGCGGGTAAAAGAGTAATTGAACAAACATTGAATAAAATAGTACCCGATGGTTCACAAGCGGCTGAGTATTCATTCCATAAGGGTTTATTCGACCTAATCGTACCACGTAATCCTTTAAAAGGTGTTCTGAGTGAGTTATTTCAGCTACACGGTTTCTTTCCCTTGAATAAAAAATATATATCGAAAGAAAATATAGAATAGAAGTGGATTTCTATATCTACCAGGAAATCCCCCTTTTTACTAGGAATCTCCGTTTGTTGGATTGAATTAGTTTAGTTAAAGTCACGCACTTAATAATGTAATTTAGAAATAATTCAATATTTAATATTAATAAGAAACTCCTTATTCGAAAGATAGAAAGAATATGAGGATAGGAGAATAATAAGAAAATTTATTCAAGCGTATCATCATATTCGTGTAGAAAGAGAAATAGGTACACTTAATTCCCCATTCCTTGCACTTATTAACTACTTAATATTATTTATTAATATTATTTATTACTTACACTTACTATTTTTTATAATAGATATACTTATCATAAGATATCTTTATAATAGGTAAAAATAAAATATTAAATTGAGGTACTCATTCCATGACAGATCTTAACTTACCCTCTATTTTTGTTCCTTTAGTGGGCCTAGTATTTCCGGCAATTGCAATGGCTTCTTTATTTCTTCATGTCCAAAAAAATAAGATTGTCTAGATCCGACGGGACAAAATTGCATCAATTTTTTTCAACACTGGATCATAATAAGCTATTTCTTTAGTGTAATATGGTAGGATATGTGACTTTTTCCGAACACAAATGAAAGAACTGTTATGCATGCGGATACATTATATCTGCATAAATGCATGTATATGCGGGTGGGTATAGTGGGTTAAAAATGATCCGCGAATATTTTTCTAATTTATAATAGAAAGTCAATGTATCTAACCAATTACTTCTAATGGTTCATATCAGAATAGTACTAGTTGATGAAAGTTATTTCGGCATCAAGAAAAGTCAAATTCATTTTGGTTATTCTCTCAATTCCAATCGAATGCAACTAGATCTAATATAGTATGAACTGGCGATCAGAACATATATGGATAGAACTAATAACAGGGTCTCGAAAAACAAGTAATTTTTTCTGGGCCTGTATCCTTCTTTTAGGTTCACTGGGATTTTTAGTGGTTGGAACTTCCAGTTATCTTGGTAGGAATCTGATATCAGGATTTCCATCTAACCAAATCATTTTTTTTCCACAAGGGATCGTGATGTCTTTTTATGGGATCGCGGGTCTATTTATTAGTTCCTATTTGTGGTGTACAATTTCATGGAATGTGGGTAGTGGTTATGACCGATTCGATAGAAAAGAAGGAATAATGTGTATTTTTCGTTGGGGATTCCCCGGAATAAATCGTCGAATCTTCCTTCGCTTCTTTCTGAAAGATATCCAATCAATCAGAATGGAGGTTAAAGAGGGTATTTTTCCTCGTCGTGTTCTTTATATGGAAATCAGAGGCCAAGGAACCATTCCCTTGACTCGTACTGATGAGAATTTGACTCCACGAGAAATTGAACAAAAAGCTGCAGAATTAGCCTATTTCTTGCGAGTACCAATTGAAGTATTTTGAAATGAAGAATGAATGTTTTCCCAGCATGAGGGAAGGAACTTGCTAATTTCCTTTTCCATATTCCTTCTAGATCCAAGGACTAAATTCTTACACAAAAATGGAAATAGATCCCTGGGTTCGATACCTTGTTATATAACTTATAACTCGTACTTTAGAGAAATATCAGATAGAGTTGACGAATGAAGCAGTTCATTAACAATTCACAGATAATAAATGAAAAAAAAGAAAGCATTGACTTCCCTCCCATATCTTGCATCTATAATATTTTTGCCCTGGTGGGTCTCTCTATCATTTAATAAAAGTTTGGAACTTTGGGTTACTAATTGGTGGAATACTAGGCAATCCGAAACTTTTTTAAATGATATTCAAGAGAAAAATGTTCTAGAAAAATTCCTAGAATTAAAGGAACTCCTCTTGTTGAATGAAATGATAAAGGAATACCCGGAGACACGTATACAAAAGCTTCCTATAGAAATACACAAGGAAACGATACAATTGGTCAAAACACACAATGAATATCATCTCCATATAATTTTGCATTTCTCGACAAATATAATCTGTTTCACTATTCTAAGTGGTTATTTTATTCTGGGTAATGCAGAACTTGTCATTCTTAATTCTTGGGTTCAGGAATTCCTCTATAACTTAAGTGACACAATAAAAGCTTTTTCGATTCTTTTAGTTACGGATTTATGGATCGGATTTCACTCGACCCATGGTTGGGAACTCATGATTGGTTCGATCTACAACGATTTTGGACTGGCTCATAATGATCAAATTATATCTGGTCTTGTTTCCACTTTTCCAGTTATTCTAGATACAATTGTGAAATATTGGATCTTCCATTTTTTAAATCGGGTATCTCCTTCGCTTGTAGTAATTTATCATTCAATGAATGAATGAAGAACTTATTTGATCTCCCGATATCAATCAAATCAGAATTTTTCTTCGTGTATAACGTGTATAAAGAAAGCATTTTACTTATTCTTTATATTTCTACCTCTTCAAGGTATTCGTCCTATATTCCAGTACAATTATTTCCGTACAATGGCAGATTCGTGGATAGGGAACTATACTAGCTACCTATCTAATTTATTGTAGAAATTCCGGGATCAATGATTGTACCATGCAAAATAGAAATACTTTTTCTTGGGTAAAGGAACAGATGACTCGATCTATTTCTGTATTGATCATGATATATGTAATAACTCGAGCATCCATTTCAAATGCATATCCCATTTTTGCGCAGCAAGGTTATGAAAATCCACGAGAAGCAACGGGGCGAATTGTATGTGCCAATTGCCATTTAGCTAATAAGCCTGTGGATATTGAAGTTCCACAAGCTGTACTCCCTGATACTGTATTTGAAGCAGTTGTTCGAATTCCTTATGATATGCAACTGAAACAAGTTCTTGCTAATGGTAAAAAAGGGTCTTTAAATGTGGGGGCTGTTCTTATTTTACCCGAGGGATTCGAATTAGCCCCCCCCGATCGTATTTCTCCTGAAGTGAAAGAAAAAATGGGAAATCTTTCTTTTCAGAGTTATCGTCCAAATAAAAGAAATATTCTTGTGATAGGTCCTGTTCCAGGTCAGAAATATAGTGAAATCATCTTTCCCATTCTTTCCCCCGACCCCACTACGAAGAAAGACGTTCACTTCTTAAAATATCCGATATATGTAGGTGGGAACAGGGGAAGGGGTCAGATTTATCCTGATGGGAGCAAGAGTAACAATACAGTTTATAATGCTACATCCGCAGGTATAGTAAGCAGAATAGGACGTAAAGAAAAGGGGGGATATGAAATAACCATAGTGGATGCATCGGATGGACACCAAGTAGTTGATATTATACCTCCAGGACCAGAACTTCTTGTTTCAGAGGGGGAATCCATCAAGCTTGATCAACCATTAACAAGCAATCCAAACGTGGGAGGTTTTGGTCAGGGAGATGCGGAAATAGTGCTTCAAGATCCATTACGCGTCCAAGGTCTTTTATTCTTCTTTGCATCCGTTATTTTGGCACAAATCTTTTTGGTTCTTAAAAAGAAACAGTTTGAAAAGGTTCAATTGTACGAAATGAATTTCTAGATCCAGAGATTACTTAACATCAAGTTAGTAAAAAGCGCGGAATTCTTGTTGATCAATATAATTATGTTATGTAAGGTATGATCAAAAAATTATTTAAATCCCTTTACTTGCTTTGTTTATACTGTTTTTGCGGGGGGTCCGGAATTCATTACTTGTATCCCATTTCTAGTACTAGACAATAGGCCTACAAAAAAGGAAGGATACAAGGCAAGACGGGACAAATGAAAGGAAGAATAAATACTTCTAGGAGAGGGGGGATTACGAGTCCTCCTAATCTTCTATTCGACACAAGAGAAAGGATTTTCT